GATCGATCTTAACCTGATGATTGATGATTATGAATTATTTCTATTCAATATCAAATCACGGAAAATTCGAATTATGGTTTGAAACGGAATCGCGTATTTACACAAAATCCCCAGTAGTTTCATTTTCGACCGCTACAAGATCAACAATGCCATGAGCTTGGGCTTCTGTTGCTGACATAAAAACATCCCTTTCCATGTCTTCGGATATAACCCATAAAGGGTTGCCCGTTCTTTGTACATAAACCTTTGTGAGGGTTTCGCGAAGTTTGAGTAGTTCTTCCGCTTCCAGGATAAATTCCCCTGCTTGCGCCTCATAAAAAGAACTAGCAGGTTGGTGAATCATAACCCTGATAATATTGATATAACATCATGCATGAACGGTTCTTCTATCTCGAATGATTGGGCTAAAGTAAGGGCTAAAAAAAAAGAAGAAAAAAAAAGAGAATTGAACATCCGTACAGGCATCTTTTGTGCATTGCATACGGCTCCGCAATGGAATTTCCTTTTTCTTCCCTTCTATTCTATATTGAAGCAAAAAAAAAGAATCCATCCGATTCAGATCGTTGAATGATCCATTTACCACCCTTCTTTTCGTATTGTAGGAGTCAAAAAAAATACTATGATGGTTCTGTTGCTTTCTATATTTATCTCGTCTGTAATTTAGCAATCCCAAAGTTTCTTTTTGATACGATCAAATAAGGAAAAATGATCTTTTTTTTTTCATTTTCGTATTCTTTTCTTCGTAAGATAAATATCAGAAAGATACTTCTGGTGTGGAAGAAAAATGGTTTGTGACGCTGAAATGTACTCCCGACACAGAAGATCAAATCGGAAATAACCTTTGTTTCATACTACTATCTCGATACAAAATCTCATGTTAGGAAAAACAATAATAGTTTGTTCATATCGAACTCGAAGTGCCATGCTATTATTACCTATTATTCATATTTGATACGGCGAAGGCATAGTCTTCTTCCTTTTTTTCAAATAAAAACTCATTGGCGCCAAGCGTGAGGGAATGCTAGACGTTTGGTAATTTCTCCTCCGACCAGAATGAAAGATCCCATTGAAGCGGCTAATCCCATGCATATTGTATGTACATCGGGCGAAACAAATTGCATAGTATCATAAATGGCTATTCCTGGTATTACCCATCCGCCGGGGGAGTTTATAAACAAATAAAGATCCTTAGTATCATCTTCTATACTGAGATATACCATGAGACCAACAAGTTGATTTGAGATTTCGCTATCAACTTCTTGGCCTAAAAAAAGTAATCTTTCTCGATAAAGTCGGTTGATTAGGACAAAATTGTATCCCTTTTAAACCGTACGTGCATCTTTGGATGCATACGGTTCAAAAAAATTGCGAAAAAAAGAATCAATGTGTCGATTCCAATCCTATCTCTTTTTTTTGTAACAGATTTCTGTTTTTCTAATGAAAGGGATTTTTTCTTCTATTTTTCAAAAAAACATGAGTTTTGGCCCCCTTCCCTAAAAAAAAAAAGAATTTAGTGAACTTATTGAATTAACCTCTCATTGATGTATTGTTTCGTCGAGATTCAAATCACGATGTCATTTTCTTGTTCCTGACTGGGTCCTTTCAATTCTTTTAGGTTCATGTTCTACTCCGGGGAAAGATCTATCCGAATTATATTTGCACATATAGGACAAATGATCTCAGTACCACTTCTTTTTGCTACGACTTTTTTCAATTCCTTTCACGCCTCCCCCAAACTATTCGATGTATTCATCATACTGGTTGGCATGGCAGTTTGAGATCGCCTCTATAATTAAGTATAAGAATCGTCTATGCTACAAGTGGTAATTGTACATATATTACTATTACCAATTTGGTATTTTCTGAACGGAGCCTGGATACTTGATTTTCTTAGTCCAAGTCAACCATAAATTCTTATAATTGATAATATTGATCCTCAATAGAAATTGATCTAATTTCACTTCACGCTCTGAATAATTGATTCTTCAATCAATACAATATTTCTTGGGCGAAACAGAGGATATCTCGATCGGTGGAGAAAACGGGTAAATCCCATATGACCCAATATGTCTAACAAGTCGCACTATACGTCAACCCAAACTGCATCTTCCTCTCCAGGACTCCGAAAAGGTACTTTTGGAACACCAATGGGCATTAAATTAAAGAAAAAAAATTTAGTACTATACTTCACTTTAATATGGAAACGTAAGAATGAGTTTATTGTCTTCATTATTATTTTTTTTTTCTGTTTATTCTAGTTTATACATACATTGGAAGGTTTTTAGAGGAAGACATAATGAATAAATAAAAATTTTAATGAAGGGATCGATCGTTCGAATAATAAACAAGTATACATGCATTCGTTCCCACGCAATGGGAGCATTGGTCCCATTGCGTATTGGTACTTATCGGGTATAGAATAGATCTGCTTCTCTTTGTTCTTACGAACAGAATTCCGCCGTTATTTTCAACGGAATAGAATAAATAGTAACCTTTTCTCATACAGAATCCGCTGAAAAGGTTAGGTACATAGTGCAATGCGATAAAGTTACATAGTGTCTATTTTTCTTTGAGAAAGGGGTATTTCCATGGGTTTGCCTTGGTATCGTGTTCATACTGTAGTATTGAATGATCCCGGCCGATTGCTTTCTGTCCATATAATGCATACGGCTCTAGTTTCTGGTTGGGCCGGTTCGATGGCTCTATACGAATTGGCGGTTTTTGATCCCTCTGACCCCGTCCTTGATCCAATGTGGAGACAAGGTATGTTCGTTATACCCTTCATGACTCGTTTAGGAATAACCAATTCGTGGGGTGGTTGGAGTATTTCAGGAGGAACTATAACGAATCCGGGTATTTGGAGTTATGAAGGCGTGGCTGGGGCACATATTGTGTTTTCTGGCTTGTGCTTTTTGGCGGCCATCTGGCATTGGGTATATTGGGACCTAGAAATATTCTGTGATGAACGTACGGGAAAACCCTCTTTGGATTTGCCCAAGATCTTTGGAATTCATTTATTTCTCTCAGGGGTGGCTTGCTTTGGCTTTGGCGCATTTCATGTAACAGGCTTATATGGCCCTGGAATATGGGTGTCTGATCCTTATGGACTAACTGGAAAAGTACAATCTGTAAGTCCAGCGTGGGGCGCGGAAGGTTTTGATCCTTTTGTTCCGGGAGGAATCGCCTCTCATCATATTGCAGCGGGTACACTGGGCATATTAGCGGGCCTATTCCATCTTAGTGTCCGTCCGCCTCAACGTCTATACAAAGGATTACGTATGGGCAATATTGAAACTGTACTTTCTAGTAGTATCGCTGCTGTTTTTTTTGCAGCTTTTGTTGTTGCTGGAACTATGTGGTATGGTTCAGCAACGACCCCAATCGAGTTATTTGGTCCTACTCGTTATCAGTGGGATCAGGGATACTTCCAGCAAGAAATATATCGAAGAGTTGGTGCCGGACTAGCCGAAAATCTAAGTTTATCAGAAGCTTGGTCTAAAATTCCCGAAAAATTAGCTTTTTATGATTACATTGGTAATAATCCGGCAAAAGGGGGATTATTCAGAGCAGGCTCAATGGACAGCGGGGATGGAATAGCTGTTGGATGGTTAGGACACCCCGTCTTTAGAGATAAAGAAGGGCGCGAACTTTTTGTACGTCGTATGCCTACTTTTTTTGAAACATTCCCGGTCGTTTTGGTAGATGGAGACGGAATTGTGAGGGCAGATGTTCCTTTTCGAAGGGCAGAATCAAAGTATAGTGTTGAACAAGTAGGTGTAACCGTTGAGTTCTATGGTGGCGAACTCAATGGAGTCAGTTATAGTGATCCTGCTACTGTGAAAAAATATGCTAGGCGCGCACAATTAGGTGAAATTTTTGAATTAGACCGGGCTACTTTGAAATCCGATGGTGTTTTTCGTAGCAGTCCAAGGGGTTGGTTCACTTTTGGGCATGCTACGTTTGCTTTGCTCTTCTTTTTCGGACACATTTGGCATGGCGCTAGAACCTTATTCAGAGATGTTTTTGCTGGTATTGATCCAGATTTGGATGCTCAAGTAGAATTTGGAGCATTCCAAAAACTTGGGGATCCAACTACAAGGAGACAAGTAGTTTGATACAAGATTGTTCTGGTATCTTTTGCCTCTATTTTTTTTTTTATTTGAATTTGAATAAGGTACCCGAGAAATATTGACTTGAATCACCTTCTTTTCTTTGATTCGTTCCCCCCTTTTATATGGTATGGTAAATGATTCCACTCAAACGAATAGGTGTGAAAGCTATAATTGTAAACCACGATCGAATCTATGGAAGCATTGGTTTATACATTCCTTTTAGTCTCGACTTTAGGGATAATTTTTTTCGCTATCTTTTTTCGAGAACCGCCTAAGGTTCCGACTAAAAAAATGAAATGATTTTTCATTATATCAACTGAAGTAATGAGTCTCCCATATCGGGAGGCTCATTACTTCAACTAGTCTAGTCCCCGTGTTCCTCGAATGGATCTCTTAGTTGTTGAGAGGGTTGCCCAAAAGCGGTATATAAGGCGTACCCCGTAAAGCTTACAAGTAAACCAGATATGAAGATGGCGACTAGGGTTGCTGTTTCCATTTTTAGATAATTTCAAGATCACAATGGATCTACGATAAGATCGTTTATTTACAACTACAACGGAATGGTATACAAAGTCAACAGATCTCAACCAATGATTAAATAGGATTTATGGCTACACAAACCGTTGAGGGTAGTTCTAGATCTAGGCCAAGACAAACTACCGTAGGGAATTTATTGAAACCATTGAATTCGGAATATGGTAAAGTGGCTCCGGGCTGGGGGACTACGCCACTTATGGGAGTCGCAATGGCTTTATTTGCGATATTCCTATCTATTATTTTGGAAATTTATAATTCTTCCGTTTTACTGGATGGAATTTCAATGAGTTAGGTTCATAAGAACTACGAAGCCCTAGCAAAAAAATGACTTAAGACTCGGATTTATAGACC